ATGTCAATTCAAAGGACTAAAAAAGTGGTCAAAAATCTTACCTAACTGAGTTTATGGAATTTCTTGGATATTTAAAAAGAAGACTTTCTTTGTATTTCTAAATGTTTGTAAATGGAAGGGTAATTATATGGACTGGGAATGATTCAATAACGGAGATTCCTTGCCCATAATTGTTAGCAAGTAAAATGGACTTTTTTGGGGATAGAGGGACTTGAACCCTCACGATTTCTAAAGTCGACGGATTTTCCTCTTACTATAAATTTCATTGTTGTCGATATTGACATGTAGAATGGGACTCTCTCTTTATTCTTGTCCGATTCATCATTTTTTCAAAAGATCAATCAGACTCTGGAGTGAATGGTTTGATCACTGAATATTCGATTCTTCCTTCAATCAACTTGGATTAGAATGGATTCCAAATAACTCTAAAATTTTGCATTTCGTAGAATTTCCATAAATTATGGATTCGGGTCGTGATTAATCGTTTGATATGTCAGTATGTATACGTATATATTAGGTATATAAGGCTATCCTATCCACAATATATGAGGATTCCGACTACCAATGCAACGCAGTCAACTCCATTTGTTAGAACAGCTTCCATTGAGTCTCTGCACCTATCCCTTTTTGATTCTAGTTTTAGAAAATCTTGTTTTATAAAAACAAGGATTTGGCTCAGGATTGCCCATTTTTAATTCCAGGGTTTCTCTGAATTTGGAAGTTACCACTTAGTAGGTTTCCATACCAAGGCTCAAGCCAATCAAGTCCGTAGCGTCTACCAATTTCGCCATATCCCCCTTTGATACCGGGATCTCGTTGTGGTTCCATCCACTTTTTTTTTTTATCTTTATCTTGGAACCATTAAATTAAATTCTAAAATGAATTAGATACTGATTCCTATATCGAAAAGTTTCTGTTGCTATTTTTTACCCATCCTCTCTCATTTCATCTCTATTGGATGACTCGTATTTGTTCCAATTAACAATGATTTTATCATTGATGTATCCGCAATTCAATATGGATAGATATATCGCACATATATGTCTCTCCTTCCCTTTCATTTTTCCAGCGCAATTTTGAATACAGGAACGGTCGATATTCATTTTTTTTTTTGTACTATTTCCTACCTTTTCGAATGAAACCACAGGAATGTCTCATTATGCTCTGTATTGCACTTTTATCCTTATTTTTTTTTTTTTCATTTTCTTAGGACCAATCTCCTATAATGTATTATATCTATAACTAATAATTATTATCAAATTTGAATTATTTGAATTATATATTCTATTTAAATATTTTTAATATTTAATATATATTAATAATATATATTAATATATTAATTATATATTTTTAATATATACTTTTTTTTTTAATATATACTTTTATTTTTATAATGAATTATAATGAAAATGAAATTAATAAATTATTATATTTATATTATATTTATTTTATATTTATATAAATTTATATAATTTATATAAATTCTAAATATTTATTTAACTATAAAAGTGGAAAGTTGAAAATAGATATATTATTTATATATATATATATATTAAAAGTGGAAAGTTGAAAATAGATATATTATTTATATATATATATATTATAGTATTATTTAGATATAGAAAGATATAGAATTTCGTTTTATAGTTTTATTCATTTAGTTTAGTTATTAATTAGCTATTAATTAGTCAGTAGCTATTAACTATACTATAATGATATAGTATTTTAATAGTATTTTTTTTTTTATTTTATATAGTTATATTTTTATATATAGTTATATTTTTATAGAATTTCATTTTAATAATTTGAATATATTTAATATAGTTTTAATATTTTAATATAGTTTTAATATTTTAATATAGATTTTAATATAGTATAGTTTAATATAGTATAGTATTAAATAAATATAATAGTATTACTATATATATAATAATATATAATAATAATATATATATATAAATAATAATATATATATATAAATAATAATAATATATATATATAATATATATATAATAATAATATATATATATAATAATAATATAGTTTCTTTTCTAGTTTAGTTATAGTTATCTTTAGTTATAGTTATCTAGTTAAATAAGGAGTTCAAATTAATAGCTAAGATCCCTGTGGTTTCCTGAATTCCTATAGACTATTTCTGCTTGTTATGGGAGCCCGCTTAGCTCAGAGGTTAGAGCATCGCATTTGTAATGCGATGGTCATCGGTTCGATTCCGATAGCCGGCTTTTTCCATTTGTTTTGTTCGATTTTTTCCATGATTGATAATCTCTCCTTGAGATCAAGAAATATTGAAAAGACTCCTCTCTTTTTCTCCAAATGAAATGTGGAGTCGCCCATCTAGTATGGGGCGGTAATTTCTAACTATGAATAAAAAACGAATCCTAAACTTCCTATATATATACAAAATAATTTGGATATTGATACAATTCATTTTATTCTTCTTATTCTTCTTTGTTCTTTGTATTGTAGTACTTCAGTGTAGATTTAGATTTGCTTGCTTTGTTTATTCTTTAGTTCATTCTTAATTTATATTTTTTCTGTAAATTTCAATACAATAAAATAAAGGAGTCTTTATGTCTCGTTACCGAGGACCTCGTTTCAAAAAAATACGCCGTCTGGGGGCTTTACCAGGACTAACTAGTAAAACGCCTAGATCCGGAAGTGATCTTAAAAACCAATTGCGTTCTGGAAAAAAATCGCAATATCGTATACGTTTAGAAGAAAAACAGAAATTGCGTTTTCATTATGGTCTGGCAGAGCGACAATTGCTTAGATATGTACATATCGCTGGAAAAGCCAAAGGATCCACAGGTCAGGTTTTACTACAACTACTCGAAATGCGTTTGGATAACATCCTTTTTCGATTGGGTATGGCTTCGACCATTCCTGGAGCCAGGCAATTAGTTAACCATAGACATATTTTGGTTAATGATCGTATAGTAGATATACCAAGTTATCGTTGTAAACCCCGAGATATTATTATTTCGAAGGATAAACAAAGATCGAAAGTTCTGATTCAAAATTCTATTGAATCAGCCTCCCACGAAGAATTGCCAAAACATTTGACTATTGATTCATTCCAATATAAAGGATTAGTAAATCAAATAATAGATAGTAAATGGGTCGGTTTGCAAATCAACGAGTTGTTAGTCGTAGAATATTATTCCCGCCAGACTTGAACCTAAGGAAAATAATAAAAAAGGGGTTCGGACAATTTTGCCCTCTTTTCGCCGATAGACCTAAGGGCTTTAATCCGCATTTTTCCCATTCACGTATCACAAATGTATTAGTAGTAATATTTTCATTACTTTTTCGGTCTTTGCTATATTTTTCTTTTACGTACCACAGTAATGGAATTTGAAATAGAGAATCTTTCTCAAATAAAGGTATTCCCATTGGAATAGGAATAATGGTATCCATTGTTATTTGATTTGATACATTGTAGTCGGTAACCTTTGTGAATTAGGTGAAGGTACAGAAACGGAAAGAGAGGGATTCGAACCCTCGGTAAACAAAAGTCTACATAGCAGTTCCAATGCTACGCCTTGAACCACTCGGCCATCTCTCCTACATAATCTTATTATTGATCAGAAACGAGTGAATAGCCAGTCTATTGCAGTATAGGTATGATCGATCAATTCTAATAGAAATAGAAACCCTTTCCTTTCCTAAAATCTTCAAAAAAAAAAAAAAAATTCCTTTTAAGATCGAGGTAAAAACACATTTTTTTTTTTCCGAATTAGTCTGTTTTTATGGTATTTCGTACTGTACAATTCCTTTGTTTGTGGGATCATTTTCCCCGCGCGCGGGGAAATGAGAAGAATTATAGAATGGATTGCTAATTATGCCTAGATCTCGGATAAATGGAAATTTTATTGATAAGACCTCTTCAATTGTAGCCAATATCTTATTACGAATAATTCCGACAACCTTAGGAGAAAAGGAGGCATTTACCTATTACAGAGATGGTGCGATTTGATTATAATTATTATTATTTGTTTTTTTTTTTTTAGCCTATAGTCTTACGAGAAAGAGGGATGGTTCGGGATAGAAAGAAACCAAATTTTTGGAATAAACCCACGCTTGGTGAAGGTGAAGTTTGGAGATAGAACAATTCCTTCTGTCGTGTATCCTCGATTGATGCAACCTTATATGCTTCCATTATCAATTTGAGTATTGAGCGAAAGGTTACACCTATAGGTTCTGTATTGGAGGCTAATCCTACCCTACTCTACTAGTACCAATAGGCGGCATAGGGGAAGAAGCACTACACTTAGGAATCAACAACACAAAAACTTTGTTATAAATTACCCCCTTTTCTTATCGGTATCGGGACTAACAAGAATGGTTGGGACAACAAACATCCATCTCGTTCGTACTTTGGATACCCGTATAACCATCGAAGATCGTTGAAGTGATTAATTCCTGGAAATAGAAGGCGTTGAGGACAAAGAAATTGTTGGAGTTCCTATTTCCATATAGCACTAATATGATTGGTGTTAAGAAAAAGAATCTCTTGCAGCAAGGCTGACTAGAAATTTCTTGTAAAAATACTAGCCCCTGTCAGTTCATAATGAGAATATGAAAATCTTTTTTTATTCCATGGATTATTCCCCCTAGTAGTATGCACAGAAGGGAGGAGCCGTATGAGATGAAAATCTCACGTACGGTTCTGGAACGGAGGTTCTTTGAATAGAATGAACGACCGTAACGGATGTCGGCTCAATCCGAAGGAAATTATGCGGAAGCTTTACAGAATTATTATGAAGCTACGCGACCAGAAATTGATCCCTATGATCGAAGTTATATACTCTATAACATAGGCCTTATACACACAAGCAATGGAGAGCATACGAAGGCTTTGGAATATTATTTCCGAGCACTAGAACGAAACCCATTCTTACCGCAAGCTTTTAATAATATGGCCGTGATCTGTCATTACGTGCGACTATCTCCACTATAGAAAGAAGGAAAAAAAGAGC